TTGGCTTATTCGAAAAAAGCCTTGTTCTTTGGAAGATCTATCTCGTGTCTGGTACTGCATGGTTCCACTCTGCAAGAACTCCGAATCATTCTCTTGAAGCGCAGATTGACTGGTGTTTCACAAAGGGGGGAAGAGCTCTATCGAGATTAGAAGGTATTGCAGGAATTTTGAAGACAGTCGGGGCTGATTATGAATATTGAGAAGAGCACGTTATATCTAAGCGGGAGTTGCTGCAGGTGTTGTTATATATAACATATGCTTTCACATTGGTAATTTACCTATCCGGTATTTTGGATTGCCGCTGTTCACTTCCAGGATCAGATCCACCCTTTGCCAACCTCTGCTGGATAAGGCGCTTGCGCCGAAGATTTCTGGCTGGAAGGGAAAGCTTCTATCCTTCGCTGGTCGATTAGAATTGGCGAAGACCGTGCTCCAGACCTATCAGTTGTATTGGTCTTCGACATTCCTTCTTCCAAGAGCCACTACCAAGGAGATGGAGAGACTACTGCGGAACTTTCTCTGGAAAAGCAAAGAGTCTAAGCAGGGATATCACATGATTAGCTGGGATAGAGTTTGTTCTCCTAGAGAGGAAGGGGGCCTTGGCCTTCGGCGACTTGATGATTGGAACAAGGCTGCTCTCCTCAGGCTTTGCTGGATTCTTGCAAAAAAGGAACCTTTTCTTTAGGCCAGATGGATGTCTTGCCGCTATATTAAAAGGGAATTTCTGGGAAGCTAAGGCCTCTATCAATGCATCTTTGGCATGGAGAGGAATTTGGAGAGTGAGACACTATGCAGCAGCTAAGAAGCATGTGTTTTTTTTTACGGGAAGGAAATTTGTGGACGGATCCATGGCTTCCACAGTGCAGATTGGTAGATTCTGAAGAGGAATGATGCTGGATTTTGGTAAGATGCCGTTTTAAGCGCCTCATTGTGAACGTTTTGTCTCCGAGGAAAGAAAGAGAGTCTTCTATCGAAGCCTATATGGTTTAGTTCCACAGCCTGGAAGGAAGAAGGAAAGATGGGCTCCAGTTCAGAGATGATCTTTTGGCCACGGGGATGCGTAGTCTCTTTTTGATGTGCTTGATCTCGTTGGCATTGTATGTATCCTTGGCTTATGCATAGTTATTTTTGCAGTGGAATTGGCCGCTTTTGTAGCCATCGTAGTTGTGATGGAGCTCTCGACAACTCTTCGTCTGGTGAGTGAAATGGATGAATTCCAGTCTTTTCTTTCCTATGATTCCAAGTGAGAAAAGAAAGAGTAGAGGGAGAGATTTGGATTCCCTCAAGTCATGGTCTAACCCCTAACCCTCAACATGTTCAGGCGAGCACTCCGTCTTGCTCATCATACCCGCCCAATGCTGGAAGCTTTGTTGGCTTTCTTCTTCGTGGCACATATGGTTTGAAAGAAAGAAGACCTCTGAATCCCGACACTTTCCACTCGGATGCCATTTTGTGGTCAAGGGCATCACTTCCCCTCATTGAGCTGTACACGATCGACCTCAAAACCACTCTGCCTGCGTACCTCACTGTCCAAGGGGGATCTTTTCTCTTCCCATTGCACTTTATTTGATTCCTGGAACAGAGATGCTCAATAGCCTTCCCTCCTCCATTGGCGTTCAAGGATGAGAATATGTAGTGCGCTTTCTTTCGACTTCTTTTTTTTGCACTCAATGGTTCTCACTGGGTGCGAGGAAAACACCTAGGCTCTCTTCTGATCTGAAGAAGACTGTTGACTCATCCCTTTCAAAGGCTGAACGACTTGAGGTGATCCCAACTTCTTTACGGAGTAGGGTTCCCGGGTGCCTATTTCCTCTTCCTTCGATGTACTAAACTGCTTGACTGCTGGACTGCTTGCCTCCTTCGCTAGACACAGTGACACTCAATCCTCCTATAGACAGACGGGCTAGACAGGAGAAGTGCATAGAAGGCCGCAGGGCTAAATACCTTATTTCTCTAGAAAAAAGTCTCAGTCAGACAGATTTTGTGTTGACGGGGAAGTTTGCCTTGTTTCAGAACTTCGGAAGATTGCAGCGGGAACTTTCAAATCGTCTTTCACCAATCGTAAAGAAGGCATTTTTCTATATTTATAGTAGTAAAACGGTTTTGTTCGGGCTCATAATCAGCAAGATGATCGGCTACTGGGCCCTGGACTAACCTTTTCGAGCTAAGCCTCATCTGCTCCTAAGCCTGTGACGACCCTCTCCTCTTCAATTGATGGACTGATAAATCCACTCTTCGCTTTCCGAACTGCCACAACCTATCGCCTTCAGAGCCTGCTCTCGTCACTATACTAATCAAGTCTTGAACAGAATGTCCTGGATTCCTGGATTCAGTGGCTGATGGTAGGCTTCCTTCTGTTAATCCGAGAGTTCTATTCTTTATCCTCTATCACTAGTCACTGGATTGTTCTCTGCCCTTTCATGGGCGAGATTCCCTTTGCCTTTCTTTCCTTTTTTTTATGGTCTGCCCTTCTCTTGGCGATTGGTAGAGCTGGAGAAGCAAGACGTTACTGAATTTCGGTCTTGCCTTTCTAATCGGTATAGGGCTCTGATCTCGGTGTTGTCTCTTAGTCACCGATGCCTATATAGGCAACACAGGCGTCTGGAAGAAAGAGTGGGCCGCAAGGGCTGAGGCCGAATATAGAACTGGCACGGAGGAAAAGAATCGCATAAGCCAATAATTTGTCAGGGGGAGCGAGAACGAAAAAGTAGGGACATAGTATTGGCTGAGAAAGAGAGGCAAACTCATTTTCTGAAGCAAAAAGCCGAGTATGAAGCCAAAGAGATCCAACTCATAGAGAAGACAGCCGAATTTGACAGGAGTAGCGAGGCCTATAGACGTAGGGCAAGGATAAACAGGCCAAGGGCTTCTCAACCTGAGAGCCAAGAAAAAGAGGAAAGGCAGCGAGTGGAAAGTGATGGGAAGAGATCTGCAATAAGCGGCACCAGGAGCTAAAATGGAAGGAGAGTGATCTTGCTTTGAGGGCTTACGGCCGACCGCGCTAGAAGGAGTAGAAAGCAGGAGGAGCTGTTCAAGCAACCGAGGATTCCACTGCGGCAGTGCGGAGCGCATGGAAAGACGAAGCTGAAGCCGCTGCTGCTAAGGCAAAGCTTCTCGCTGCATAAGCTTCAACAGCCCGGTTGCTCCTTTCATTCCAGTAGCCCCAGTGGCTGAGACACCAGAGGCCCCTGTGACAGCAAGCACCATCTGCTGCAGAACCTCAAGCGCCATCAACCTAATCAGCGGCAGAAACTCTTCAGGTGCTGCCTGCTCTTTGGTTTGATATTCAGTCTGCTATATTATATGGTCAGTTTTTCGAAAAACATCGAAGGAATAGAATATCCCTTTATGTTGTAAGGCACGGAGACTCGGTGGAAAGTCGTAGCATAGACTAGACTCATCCAGAGAATGAAATGGATCAACTCTTTCTTGCTTGGAGAAAGATGGCAACGAAGGCAACGAATACTTGCTCCGCTCTTTGCGTTTGAATGAAAACTTTCTTACCTTTCTACAAGGACTCTTTGGCTCGTTGGGAAAGGAGGTTTTGAAAAACTTCTGTTTACATGGCCCAACTCGCGTGTTCAAGGCTGGCTTTGACTAGATCGAATCGCACATCTTTTTTATATTCACTTCACTCGTACTACTCAAAGCGTCTGTCTCGTTTCGTAGATAGCTCCCTTATCTCATTCATGGAAAAGCATGAAAGAGGCAGGGGATTTACTTGTCTTGTCTGGCTTCAGTGCTGAAGGGTCATGGCATCGGCTATGTCTGGTCTTGTCAGGCTTCATGCGCTTCTTACCTCCCCTATCTTTGAAAGCCTTCCCCTAATCCGATGGATCTACACTGCGACAACATGAGTGCCATCTACATTGCCTCTAACCTTGTCTTTCATGAGCGCACTAAACAAACGTTTTGGTGACCATGGATAGAGAGGAGTGCTATGACCCTCATCTTTCATGCTTTTTTTTATGTCTAAAAAGATGTCGCTTTGCTTTGTCATAGAGAAGGGAGAAGGTGGCCTCCGGTCTTATCTCCACTTCGTATGTTCGGAGCAAAGACTCATTATTTTGAGATCTTATCACCGGCAGAGAGCGTCCTGTCTTTTTGATGGACAAGCAGTCAATTCTGGAGGAACGTCGACTCAAAAAAGGCCTCTTAGATCTCTATGCTTCAGCGTCGAGGGAGAGTGTTAAAGACATTATTGTACAGCTCAAAATGGTATGAAGTGAATCCCCTTCGAGTTTCCAAGGAGAGCGAACGAATATATGATGAGCTCGAGCCCTGCACTAGGCTCAAAACCTCCACGTAGTGGATGTCTTGATCCCAAAAATGCCCAGAATAACAAAAAAGAGCATTACCAGACGCGTCTCTCAAAACCTCTCTATAGCCAGCCGGTCCTGGATTGCCCCTGCTACTACAATCAAAGTGGAGCTTAATAACGGCATCCCTCCCCTATCCATATTAGAGGGGACAGATGTTGGTTGGGACCTCCACTGCTTTCAGTTAGGGAAATAATGACTAATAGTGTGTTGATCATCATTTTCTAATCTTCTTTCTTTCCTAAATATCAAAGAAAGGACAGATTTCTTCCATATTCAGCTTTTCTTTCTTGCTCTAGATTACATATGGAAAGCACTGCTGTAATAACTTCCACAAAGCAGCATCACGCATATGGCAATGCCATTGATCAAATGCCTTTGCGTATCAGGAAAAAAAATAAACAACCCAAGAAAATGTTGCCAAATGGAGCGAGCATACAACCAATAAAGCAATAGGTGAGACAATCTTTCATCTTCTTTGCCGCACAAGCCGCAGCAACTCAGAACTCTCATCCCACGTGACGTAAGTCTGTCACAACACAAGTGAGCACCTTAGCCTTCAGAGCCAGCCACAAGAAAGCAGCAACCTTAGAAATAAGACCTGCTTGCCAAACTGGGAAAGACAAAAAATTCTCAGATGCAATCATCTCATACCCCTACTTAATTGTATATGACCCCCAGGAAAAGAAATCTGCCATTTTTAGTAGCCCTTAGATGTACATGGAGGATCCCGTGGTATGTGAACTGATTGAATCAGCTGCAAGAGTTGTTCAACTTCCTCTATAGCGGGTTCCAGAGCTGGAAGCTGCAAAGGGAGATTCCAGATGGTTTGGTTTGGTGATATCGCCGACGAAAAGTGGATATCATCAATCAGGATAAGGATAGTTCTAAAGCTGCAAAGGAAGGAAAGAAGGAGGCCAAGGGAGAGGCCCAAGAAGCCGTATAAAACCCGCCTGGCCATTACGAACTAATCCCCTTGCCTTAGGTAATGTCCGATAGCAACTCAGGAGTGAACAATGGATGAACCTATATGCAAAGAACGCTAATGGACGTGAAGAACTGCCCCTGCGGAAGAGACTGAGCTCTTTATTATATGCCTAGCCCACGCCAGCTCGTTTTGCGTCACAAATCTCCAAACCCATTTGACAAGCGTTAAGGGGATGAATGTGCACAATATGAAGATTGATGAGACCTATTCGACGAATAAAAGAATAAGAAACTGCAGCTGACGGAGCTGCGAAGCTTCGTAGACAAGGCTGCTCTTTAATGGCTCGACGTATACTTCACTCGCTCCTCGCTACTAAACGGGTTCGGACTTTCAATCGGATATCAGAGACCCTCGGCCAGAAAGCAGCTGATCGCCCCTGTTCCGCGGAAGCCAACGAAGGGGTCGATCCCCCGAACGGAAAGAGCGGATGAAGCGGCACAAAACGAGTAACCATCCGAGCTTTGTCTCCTACGGACCCTCACCTCGCCAGCCAACCCCAATCACGAAGGGTGACTAAACTAACGAGTCCATGTTCCATCGAAATTCCAATATACCAGCTTAAGTTGCACTACAAACGCTTCTGTTGCAATCCAACGGATGCAGGGAATTCAATCTAACATAGAGGTAGACCATCGTAGGGACTAGTTATCGTAAGACTAATGCTGTTTGGCTCTTTATATATAAAGAAAAGACCGAAACAGGCAACACTGTGGTTACGTTATGTCCACATCATTGGCCAGTGATAGGGCTTTGACGATTTGGATCATTCTACCACCAACTGCTGATCCAGACATTCTCCCAGCCTAGTACAGACGCCTTTCGGTATCACGGAAAAGCATAATGAAAACTAACGGGAGCGATCTAAAGGCACGGAGCCGACTTCGCGAGCAAGTGATAATATAAATATAGAATCGAACCCCAAAACAATCTATTATCATATGTGGCTTCGGCTTGATTTAAATATAGTGGACATCCGTTCGAGGGGGTTCATTCATTAGTGTCATAGCTTATCGATGGGGTAAAAATGTCCAACTAGCGCGTGGAATCGCTCATTTTACACCTTTACACATGGACGAGAAGAGTAGCGTTGAAAGATCCTATTCCAGCTATCCTTGCCGGTCCCATCGCCTATCTTTCCCCCGCCCAGCCGCCCTGCGGTCCATCCGAAACCAGAAGAAGGAGAGGAGCGATTATAGGAAGTGAGTATGGGCCCGGCTAGATATCCATTTCGTATATAGGAAGATCTGTGTTGGTCGCATAGCTTTTAAGAGATAGGGGTAGAGAGAGAAGTTTCGAAAAGACTGACACCATAGAGCAGGCTGTCAGGCGACAAGCAGCTAGGGGAGATTGAAAATAGGGGTATGCACACCATGGCCTAAGTCATGCTTTAATGTTAGGTTAGAATAAGATTTTGTGTAAGCTGTGGTCTAATCGAACCTAGCCCTTACGAACCCGGGGACCCTCGAACTACCTAGAGATGGACACGAAGACGAATAGAGATCTCGTCTCGGGAAAGCGCACCAAATAATAATAGTAGTAGTTGAATCTCTAGCTTTTCGGTTCGTGAAAGGAATGAACTGCTGCGATTCACTTCCTCTCCTGACAATCCTTTGCAAAGCGGTATGCGGAAGGACTCTTCCTTTTGTAGCCTGCCAGGACAGTGTGTGATGCGAAGGTAAGGACTGTAGCCCCGTAGCCAACTCGAAGGGGCTTATAGCAAGGTGATCCGCTCTTCTGCATAAAGATGTCGAAGTGCGAGTTATGCAGCACGAGCAAAACACTCTTCCATTAGCGGTTTCCACACGACGAAATGCCATCCTTATAGGTTAGATCTTTTCGGTTCAGAAAAGGGGATGGAAGTCAATTCTATAGTGACGTTCTAGCTATGTCGACAATAATACAAGTTTTCTTCCCTGAAAAATGAAGTAGAGCTTATTTTATTGAATCAAAGAACGTTGAAAAAGCAAAGACCACGGCTTTAAGCTTTCGGAGACCGACTTGATAATGGTGCTTGCTGCCCTGCGGTTTGCCGACTGCTTGCTTACAGCCGAAACCAGCCTGCTTGACCCACACCCTTTCCTGCCTTACAGCTCCCACTTGCTGGTCAATCCAAAGACCGGGACTCTTCCCTGACTGGCCTGATTGGACCGCTCTGCCTACTGGGCCTGGCTACCCCGCAACTTACCGCTTCAAAGCTCTATCCTTGGTCACCGCTTGCTTGCTCACTGCCCTTGCTGCTGCTAGCTTTCTGGCTACTGGACTACACTGAAACCGGCTTTATTGGCTATGCTACTGTTTTTGCTACCGGCAGGACTGCTGCTACGACTACATGCGCATAACGTGCAGTGGCTTGGAAGCAAGCTACCTTGACCATCTTCCGAAGTTCTAAATAATCTACTGATCAAAGGCTTCCGTCGCGGACTGCTCTACATTCAGCCACGCCATAGTGACTTCCGAAGCGCTACGGACGGGACGAAATCCGGCAGCCAATTGCTGGCTCTGAATAACAAGCCCAGCAATAAGCGAAATTCTTCCATAAGATAACGGGGCGGGGTTGCGCGCGAGCCGAGTGACGTAGGTGCACAAGAGTACTTCGCGCCACAACCATCTCTTTTCCATAGGTTCTACGGACCGATGCCTGCTGCTTCATCTGGTAGAAAAGATTCATAGATATGCCTGTAATTAGAAGGAAGAACCGCCATAAAAATCTTCCTCGTGTATCATCTGTAGCAGAACTATGAACGGGAGCTAGCAATCCGGACCGTATTGAAGAGGTTCCTAAGACACAGCATGGAAGAGTCAAAATATTAAGAAGCGAGGTCCAAGAATGAAGAAGGGGTAGAATTACTGAATGAATACGAGCTGTGGCTAATACCCGAGGCATAAAAGACGCATTTTCTACGGGATCCCGAAACCACCAGCCACCCCGACCTAATTCATGATGAGCCCACCAACTTCCTGGCGAGATGCCTACGGTTAAAAACAACCGACATGTCAAGATCCAAATTCGAATTGGTTCCTGGTCCTGGTCAGAGACCACTGTGTTCGCGCCAGCGGTCCAACAAAGAGGCGAAGTAGTGGTCTCTTTCTTTCCATTACGAACGACACGCTTCGCCTGCTCCCTCCCCGTGTCCATTAGCGCTCCTGTCCAGAGCGAAGAGAAGGCGAAAAAGCGCCGCCGAAGCAGCATGAGCAGGCTTCTATTGCTACGCAACAATAGAGCAGGTGCGCATTTTGCGCCCACAAAATGTTTGAATGATCGGGTAAAGAGCGAGTGGGATCCGACGCATCCAGCAGAGCGAAGCAGCGTTCCATTCTTTTCGGCGGCATCCTTCCGCATTGGCGGCGAGTGGAGTGCCACAATCCCATTCATCATTTTTGATCTACATAAGCCAAAGCCCATAGCACTGGCGACGTCTCCGGCATAAATGCGAGGAGGATGTATAGCTGATATAGGATCTTGTAGAACAGGATTTGATTCTGCAAGCGGTTCGGTACGAACGAAGAAATTTCGAACAAAAGGATCGGAACTCGCTGATAGGAAAGGAGAGAAAAACAAAGCAATGCCAAGAGCTCCGTCAATCCGCTGTTCATCGATAGACGAAGCTCTCTCTTTTTCATCTCGTGCCAGATGCAACAAAAGATTAGTCCTTTTTCCTTCTCGCGAACCACGGGAGCGCCCAGCGCCCAGAAGAGCAAAGCTCATTTTCCTTCTAAGGTAAAGGGGCGCATAAAAAAGGGCTGGCCCGTCAAAAGTCCGGTTCCTTCGCGAACGAAGTTCAGAATCAACAAGGCGACCTTTAGGAACGAAGGGAGTGTACAACTGGGGCGCAGCCCCACTTTTTTGTTGGAGAGATAGAATGGAGTTCTTCACGAAGTTCGAGACAAAGGAAAAAAGAAAAGTTTCTCTATAGCCTCTTCGTTTTGAGACATTATGGCTTTGGGGTCGACCCCGGTAACAAAGAAGGAATCCATAAAAACTTGGGATCCAACACCATGATAAAATACTACCCTCATGATTAGACCATGTCCCTGAGATTTGATAAAAGAAAGGTGCATTAGCGGTTAATACGTTGTAATTGGATAAGTTATTAGGAATATGACGGAACGAAAGACCAAGGAAAGGAAGAAGAATGCACCAAAATGCGGGTGCTGCACCAAACGCTGGTGGTTGTTTCTTGTTGTAAGTGAATGCAACGAAAAGACCCGGAAATAACGAATAATGAGAGAATTCATTTATGGGCATTTCGTGCTCATTTCCTAATTTCTGCTTAGTTATTCCCATCATCCGGTAACCATAGGATGATCCCACTCTCCTTTTAGTAATAGATCTTTTTTTTTGATATGTCTCAGTCTCAGCGGCAAGGAAGAGAAAATGCATCGAGTCGTTTATCAAGAAAGTGGACGAGCATGGTGGTCCCTATATCTCTGAGGGGTGTAGACTACTTCTAGCGCTATTCTTTCTGTTGATCTTTTTTTTGGGGTAGGATTTTTGTTCCGCCACTTCTAGGCAGCAGGGGCCAAGTGATTGTAAGCGGGCCAAGTAAGGTGATTGTACGCGAGCCTGATACTGGACGAAGCGCTTACCAACAGGCTCTGAAAGAGAGTGGCATGGTCAACAGAGGAGTCAACCAATGGATAGAACGGAGACCGCCTCAACGGGAAGCAAAGAAGTAGGCCTACCCGTCGTCCCCAGTAAATTCATTAGAATCGTCATGATAGGCACAACCTTCACCTTAACTGGCGCTGCAACGGAAAGCCTTTATACTACGAAACTCTTAAAAAAAAGAAAGGTGGTTTACCACCCTTTTTCAAAGCCTCCATGTAGTCTTTCTTCCCGCACGGACGATCGATTGTTAATTGTTGTAAGTACTTGTTTGGATTGTTAGGACCAACATCTTTTCCGGTACATAAGTTTATTAGTTCACAGAATGGTTTAGTTAAGACTTTATATAAGCCAATGGAGTAGCTCGTCTCGTCTCATAGTATGAGAACAGACTCACACGCTGAGTACTCTGGAAAGGCTTGACTTACCCACGTCACAGGTACTGCTCCGGGAAGAGCTCGATGACCTCTCTTTGACGCAGTGACCTAGGAGATAGCGCTCTTCCTTCCGTCCTTCCCTTTCAACTGGACCGATGAAGCGAGAGAAAGTCATGCCTCATTTTCTTGAGGGCGAAGATCAAGGCCAGACAAACCGACGAAATCGGAGGAGAATTGTGCTCTGCTCCCACCAGCATGCGGCTGAATGGGTAGTCTAAAAAGACAATTGGCTTCTCCTCAAAGGAAGTCATATGCTCTTTTCTGTCGTCCTCCTCATTATAGTCCTCCTAGAATCCAACGCATTTCGTCGGAATACATCCTGTCTTTTCACCTTTGTAGTCCTATGCATAGTCAGTACTATAGCCCCAATCATGGCTACTAATAAAATTAGACTAGGAACCAAAAACCAGACGGAATAGTAGGTATAAAGTAAATTTCCCAATGTTTCCAAATTAGTCCAACTTCGTACCTTTCCGGCATGAACCGTATATCTCAGAGAGGTCGTATTTCTGTGGGTTGGTAGTAATGGAATGCTTTCATTATCTAAAATGAAGAACATTTCCCACCAAAGGATCAGTCCAATAATACCACTCACTGGTAAATAGCGCAAAACTTCTTCGTGAATCTCCGCTATTTGAATATTGAACATCATAACCACGAATAGGAATGAAACGGCAATAGCTCCTATATGAACTACTGGGGAGATCATAGCGGAGAAGTCGAGACCTAACAAAAGAAGTAAACCTGAAGTGTTGCGAAAGACTGGGATGGGAAACGAAACGGAATGTACCGGATTTTTAGCACGTACAACCATCAAACCAGAGACCAAAGCAGGGCTCGACGAAACAGAAAGTATCATGGTACGTCGTCTTTCCCTGAAATGGAACTTGAATGCGTCTTCTTGCTCCAGCATTCAAGTCGATCTATTACGACCAGCGCGGTTGTTCGTATTTCATTTTCTTGTAAAAAGAAAAAGCCAAGCCCTTATATTAACTATTAAAGAACCCACCGGAATCGGATGAATGGCTGCTTTCCCTTCTTGAATCTTAGATCGCTGATAAGGAATCGCATTCTTGCATTTTTCTCCTCCAAAGACTGAAGTCGAGAAATTTCAGCAAAAAGCTCCGCTTGATAAGCGGACCATGCCTGTTGCTGAGCTTGATGCTCCTCCTGTTCTTTTTTTATGTGGTGGTCTATTTCCTCGAGCAGAGCTTTGATACGCTCTTTCTCCTCGTCTAGCCTTCTCTGGAGCTCAGCGTTCTCCTGGCGGAGACGCTGATTTTCGTCTTCTACCGCCCGTAGGTCCGACGGGGGGGCAGACTCCGGCTCAGCAGCAGGGACATTGTTGAGGTCCAACTGCGGTCGCTTCGATGAGCTAGCCCCACTTCCATCGCCTCCGACAGAAAGAGGAAATCCGTCCATGAAAGAAAGCAAAAAATCGTTCAGAAATGGAACAAAGAACGATGCTTTCAAAGAAAAGCCCCAGTCACAGTCTAAAAGGATACGAGTAAACAAAAGTACAGTTATACTAAAAATCACTCGTTTCAAAACAAAAGGAACTTTCTTATTAGAAAAACTCTATTCATAGCTTCCTTCTCATGCACTTCTCGGCTGATTCTACAATGGTTGTCTCCCTCTACTCCCGAACCAAAGACTATCTCACTCGAGCGCGAACGACCTCCTTTCCTTCTGCCTAGGTCTGAGCCTCGCTACTTCATGGAGTGAAAGGGGCCTTCAAGTACGGCCGAGGGAACCGCCTGCCTAGCTACATCTTTTCTGGGTAAGTGACTCTCCTTTTCTAGAGAAAGAAAAAAAAAGCCGAACGAGAAGAACAGAAAGCAAAAACAAAAGAGAACGTTAAGGGCTCTATCAAACATTCTTGAAAACTTTACTACAGTAGATGAAAGCGGAAGATCGACTGAACAACTTCTCAATACGACTCCTTCCTCTTTATGACGGAGTCAGAGATTGGATTCTGTCAATGGTTTGTTTGGATTAGATGGCCCCATATCTCTTTCTGCAGATTCCCTACCTGCTCTTGGAAGTGGTCGGGCTACCTCTCTCTTTCTTGCCTACTCACCGGGCTTTGACCATGTCTCCCGAACAATTTCAGTACATATGGCGCAAGACGATTCCACATATCGAGGTCG